GGGGGGGGTGAGTTAATAGTTTATCTCGATTAAATAATTACTATTATGTCCTTGATATAGTATTATGTAATTCTTGTGTAATGTCTTTTCATCACTACATTTACATTACCCAAGCAAGGAAATGTACCACCTTATTAGCTATTACCGTGTGCACTCTGAAATGTAAATGAAGGGAGGACAAAAAAGAGAACCAGTAGCCCAATGGAAAGAACGCCCGGCATGGGGGGTGTCCCATTATAGTACTCCACCATTAACTTATGCCAGGACAAGGGGCTATTGGGGAATCAATAAATGTTTTGTTCCTGAAATAGGAACCAGATGCCAGGAATAGTTCACTAAGTGAAACCCCCACAATAATTGTCCCTCACCTTCAATAAGAGTTAACGCTATCCTCCAGAGGTTGCTCGGTTCTTATTGGGCTAAATAGTTTTCGACTCCAAGGATGTGGAATGCTTGGTATATATTTTGAGGTAGCAGTACTGCTAGTAAATCTATTTCCTGGTTGACCTTAACTTTATTTCAAACTAAGATATGTAATGGTTTAAGTACACCTTGTTTAATTATCACCTGAATTGTGGTTGATATACAAGATGGCTGATAATACATAAGTGTACAAAAGACCATAGTAATAATATAACAGTCGGGCAAAGAGTAGTTTAGTTTTAGAATACTAGCTTTGGGAGTTAGCGGTGGGGGTTTAAATCCCCTCTCTTTGAGCAGTAGGGGGGAATTTAACCCTCGGCCTCCGGTTTACAAGACCGGCGCTCTTAAACTGAGCTACTAATGCATGCTCACCCCAGGGCTTTGTTTTCTAATAGGCTGGCGGCCGGTATGAGACATAAGAACAGTGAGAAGTAGATGATTGAGGCGACTTGCCCGATGATAATATAAGGGTGTTCGACAGGCATGCCTCCAATTCAAGTTAAAATTGCAATGTCAGCAATAAGGGTCCAGAAAAGGAATTGTGTGATAGGGCGGAACATCGTCCCTCGTTGCTTAGAGGTGTGGAGGATGGGGACTACTATAAGGACTAGAATGGACCCGAGAAGGGCTAAAACCCCGCCAAGTTTGTTAGGGATCGACCGGAGGATGGCATATGCGAACAGGAAGTACCATTCGGGCTTAATGTGAGGGGGTGTGACAAGGGGGTTGGCTGGGGTGAAGTTGTCAGGGTCTCCTAGGAGATTGGGGGCAAAAAGTGCAAGGGATGAGAGGGCCAGGAGGGCGACTGCAAACCCAAGCAGGTCTTTGTAAGAGAAGTAGGGGTGGAAAGGAATCTTGTCAGCATCTGAGTTCATTCCAAGTGGGTTGTTTGAGCCTGTTTCGTGGAGGAAAATTAGGTGAATTATTGTGGCTGCTGCAATGACAAACGGGAAGAGGAAGTGGAATGCGAAGAAGCGAGTGAGGGTGGCGTTATCTACGGAGAAGCCCCCTCAAATTCACTGTACTAGGTCGTTTCCGATGTATGGCACGGCGGACAGTAGGTTGGTAATAACTGTGGCGCCTCAAAAAGACATTTGTCCTCAGGGGAGGACATAGCCTACGAAGGCAGTTATTATTACTAAGAGGAGGAGGACTACTCCGACGGTTCAGGTTTCTTTGTAAAGGTAGGAGCCGTAATAAAGGCCCCGTCCGATATGCATATAAATACAGATGAAGAAGAATGAGGCCCCGTTGGCGTGGAGGTTGCGGATTAGCCAGCCGTAGTTTACGTCTCGACAGATGTGGGCCACGGATGAGAAGGCTGTAGCAATGTCAGAGGTGTAGTGCATTGCTAGGAAGAGGCCTGTGAGAATTTGGATAATTAAGCATATGCCTAATAGAGAGCCAAAGTTTCATCAGACGGAAATGTTAGAGGGAGCAGGGAGGTCGACGAGTGCGTCATTAGCGATTTTTAGTAAGGGATGGGTTTTGCGAAGGCTAGCCATTATGGGTTCTTGTAGTTGAATAACAACGGTGGTTTTTCAAGTCATTAGTTCCGGTTAAAATCCGGGCGAGAATTATGACTTACGTTATATCTTTGTTTCTCCTTGGGTTGGTGTTGGGTTTGCTAGCTGTCGCTTCAAACCCCTCGCCTTACTTTGCAGCGCTGGGGCTGGTTGTCGTTGCAGGGCTTGGGTGTGGTATCTTATTAGGCCATGGGGGGTCTTTTCTGTCCCTAGTGCTATTTTTAATTTACTTGGGCGGGATGCTCGTCGTGTTTGCGTATTCTGCCGCTTTAGCGGCGGAGCCATACCCGGAAAGCTGGGGAAGTGGGCCCGTTGTGCTATCGATGGTTTGGTATACCTTTGTGGTTGCTGTAGTCTCGGCATTATTCCGAGGGGGGTGGTACGAGTTTTCTTGGGTGTCCGCGGATGAGTTTGGGGGGTTTGCTACGGTGCGGGGGGACATCAGTGGGGTGGCGTTAATGTTTTCCGCAGGTGGGGGGCTGTTAGTGATTAGTGCCTGAGTTCTTCTGTTGACGTTGTTTGTGGTGCTCGAGTTAACCCGGGGGCTAAGTCGAGGCACCCTGCGGGCTGTTTAAAGGGAAGCAAGAACAACCGCGAGGGAGAGCGTGAAGATAAACAGGGTGAGGTAGGTTTTAATTATCCCTTTTTGGAGGTTGCTTGTTGAGGTTACCAGGGGCTCGTTAATGGACACTAAGGCCTTAGGGGCAGCTTTCTCCAGCCATGTTTGGTCCACTGTTTGGGATGCGATTGCTTGGCCGAGGAGGAGGTTGATTTTAGGGGTGATGCGGTGGATAGTTGCTGGGAAGAACCCAAGCATATTAGAAAAGTGGTGGGCAGCCAGGGTGGGGGTGGGGGCATGTTGTTTACTTGTCAGGGATGCCATTTCTATGGCTAGTGCGAGGCCGAGGGCTGAAACCACAAGGGCGGCAAGCTTTAGGCCCACGGGCATGGTTAAGACAGGGACTTTAAAGGCGGCAAGGTTAGAGGTGATTAGGAGGCCTGCAAGGACGCTCCCTAGGGCCAGTCGTTTAATGGGGTTAAGTACGGCCGGGTTGTTTTCGTTGATGGGGGAAAGAGGGTTGAAGCGAGGGTGGCCCATGGAGACTAGGAAGATGATTCGGAGGCTGTAAATTGCTGTGAAAGAGGTGGCGATTAGTGTCAGGGTGAGGGCTCAGGCGTTTAGGTGGGACGTATTTAAGGCCTCAATAATTGCGTCTTTAGAAAAGAAGCCGGCTAGGAAGGGGGTGCCTGTTAGGGCCAGGCTTCCAAGGGTAAGGCAGGAGGATGTGAAGGGGGTGAGGTGGTGTATTCCTCCCATTTTTCGGATGTCTTGTTCATCATTAAGGCTATGGATAATAGAGCCGGAGCATAAGAAGAGCATGGCCTTGAAAAAAGCGTGGGTGCAGATGTGTAGAAAGGCGAGCTGTGGCTCGTTAAGGCCAAGGGTGACCATTATTAGTCCCAGTTGGCTTGACGTAGAGAAAGCTACGATTTTTTTGATATCATTTTGGGTGAGGGCGCAGGTGGCGGTAAAGAGGGTTGTTATGGCCCCTAGGCATAAGCAAGTGGTAAGGGCTGTAGGGTTGTTCTCTAAGAGCGGGCTTAGTCGGATGAGCAAAAAAATACCAGCTACGACCATTGTGCTTGAATGAAGTAGGGCAGATACCGGTGTGGGCCCTTCCATGGCGGAAGGAAGCCATGGGTGTAGTCCGAATTGTGCCGATTTTCCGGTGGCGGCAAGAATAAGGCCGAGAAGGGGGGGAGTGAGGTTTATATCTTTTGTGGCTGAGAAGATCTGTTGGATTTCCCAAGAGTTGGTGTTTATTGCCAGCCACGCTATGGCGAAGATCAGTCCGATGTCTCCGACACGGTTGTACAGGACAGCCTGCAGGGCTGCGGTGTTTGCGTCTGCTCGGGAGTACCACCATCCAATTAGTAAGAAGGATATGATCCCGACCCCCTCCCAGCCAATGAACAGCTGGAATATGTTGTTGGCGGTTACGAGGATAATCATCGCAATCAGGAAAATTAATAGGTACTTGAAAAATCGGTTTATGTTAGGGTCAGCGTGCATATACCAGGAGGCGAACTCTAGGATGGACCAAGTGACATAGAGGGCGACGGGTGTAAAGACGATCGAGTAGAAGTCGAAGTAGAAGCTGATACTGATGTTAAAAGTTTCTGTATTTATTCAGGATCAGGTCGTAGTAACAATTTCGGCCCCCTGGTTTAGGAAGAGGGCGAGAGGCAGGAGACTAACAAAAAATGCTATTTTTACGGCAGTGCTTGCTTGTTCTAATGCTCAACCTTCTTTTCGGGGGTTGGGGTTGATAGTGGTAATAACTGGGAACACTAACAGTGCGAAGATAAGGACAAGACTAGAGGCTATCATTAGTGGGGTGGGGTGCATAGCTGCTACTTGGATTTGCACCAAGAGTTTTTGGTTCCTAAGACCAACGGATGAGCTGTTATCCTTTAGAAGCGGACTCGAGTGAGCCTTGGGGTTCAACCAAGGGGGCGAAGATTAGCAGTCTTCGTTGCTAGCGAGCATCTCTCGGTGGATAAGAGGGTTTTAACCCCTGTTTTTAGAATCACAATCTAATGTTTTGGTTAAACTATATCTACAAGCAGCCCACCCTCAGATTAACTCGGGTTTCAAAATAAGTAGGAGGAGGGGGAGAAGGTGGAGGGTAATTAGTAGGTGCTCACGAGAGTGGGTGGGTTCGATGGCCGGGAGGTGTGCGGGGAGTTTACCTCGTTGGGTTACTAGGAACATGTAGAGGGAGTAGCCCGCCGTAATTAGAGTGCCTGCCCCTGTGAGTGCGATTGTTCACCAGGACCAGTTAAGTAGGGACGTGATGATCATTAGTTCCCCCATTAGGTTGGGGAGGGGCGGGAGTGCCAGGTTGGCTAGGCTGGAGATAAATCATCAGGTGGCTATTAGGGGGAGGACAGTTTGGAGCCCTCGGGCCAGTACTATCGTCCGAGTGTGGGTGCGTTCGTAGTTTGTGTTTGCTAAACAGAAGAGTGCTGAAGAGGTTAGGCCATGGGCGATCATAAGAATTAATGCCCCTGTAAATCCTCAGGGGGTTTGGATTAAAATGCCTCCTACCACTAAGCCCATGTGGCTTACGGAAGAGTATGCGATTAGGGACTTTAGGTCTGTTTGTCGCAAGCAGATTGAGCCTGTTATGATAACCCCCCACAGGGCCAAAACAATGAATGGGTAGCTCATCTCTTTTGTTAGGGGGTCAAGCATGGTGAGCATTCGTATTATGCCGTAGCCCCCCAACTTTAGCAGGACCGCGGCCAGGATTATGGAGCCGGCAATTGGGGCCTCCACATGAGCCTTCGGCAGTCACAAGTGAACCCCGTAAAGGGGTATTTTAACAAGGAAAGCTAGCATGCAGCCCAGTCATCAAAATTCATCTGCCAGGCCAGACAATTGTAGCGGTTCTGAATACTGGAGGATTAGGAGGGAAAGAGTGCCTGTCGAAACATATAGGAGGGAGAGGGCAACTAAGAGGGGCAGTGACCCTGCTAGTGTATAAAATAAAAAATACACGCCGGCTCGGAGACGTTCGGTTTGGTTTCCTCATCGTGTGATTAAGATTAGTGTGGGGATGAGGGTGGCCTCAAATATGACATAGAATATCATAACTTCGGTGGCCCCAAAGGCCATAATCAGAAAAATCTGAAGGGATGTGAGAAGGCAGATATATAATCGTTGGCGATTTTCGGGTTCGAGGGCCATGTGGTTCTGGCTCGCTAAAATCATTAGGGGGAGTAGCCAGCACGATAAGACTAGGAGGGGTGTAGAGAGGGCGTCTGTCGCCAGGTAAGAATTTGTGGTAGTTCAGCCTGTCTCGGACATGTTCTTTAACCAGGAGAGGCTCGCTGTGGCGATTAAGAGGCTGTGGAGGAGGGTTGTGGGCCATAGCCACTTTTTAGGGGCCATTCAAGCTGTGGGGAGTAGTATCAAAGTGGGGACAAGGATTTTTAGCATTGTAGGAGGTTAAGGGCTTGAAGGCGGTCCGTGCCGTGGGTTCGGGCGGTTGCGACTAGGAGGGCCAGGCCAGTGCTTGCCTCGCAGGCTGAGAATGCCAGGAGTAGAACGGGAACGGCAGAGAAACTTGTGGAGGAAAGGCTTATGGATCATAGGGAGAGGGCGATAAATAATGACAGCATCATCCCCTCAAGACATAAGAGGGCGGACAAAAGATGTGTGCGGTGGAATGCTAGCCCGGATAGACCTAGCACAAAGGCTGCCGAGAAAGAAAAGTGGATGGGGGTCATAAGGTGGTTATGGACTTTAACCATAAGTATTTGAGCCGAAATCAAAGGTTTTTCTTAAACTAACCGCCTATTCAGCTCATTCTAAGCCTCCTTGGAGTCACTCATAAATTAGGCCTGCTGTGAGAAGAACAAGAACGGCGGATGCTCAGAAGAAAGTTGAGAGGGGGGAGGAGAGCTGGTCTCCTCAGGGGAGGGGCAGGAGTAGGGCAATTTCTAGATCAAACAGGAGAAATAAGATGGCCACTAGGAAGAAGCGTAGCGAAAATGGGAGGCGAGCGGATCCTACGGGGTCAAAGCCACATTCATATGGGGAGAGTTTTTCGTGATCGGGGGTTATCAAGGGGAGCCAAAATGAGACGGTGGCTAAGACTGCCGACAAAGCAATGGCGATTAGTGCGATAGTTGTGATTAGATTCATTATCTTTCCTTGGATTTTAACCAAGACCATGTAATTGGAAGTCACTTATACTAACTTTAGTACTAGAAAGATTATGAGCCTCATCAATAAATTGAGATGTATAGGAAGAGTCAAACTACGTCGACGAAGTGTCAGTATCATGCAGCAGCTTCAAACCCAAAGTGATGGTCAGATGTGAAGTGGTGCTGGGCTTGGCGCATAAGACAGATGGCCAGGAATGTTGAGCCAATAATTACGTGCAGTCCGTGGAAGCCTGTGGCAACAAAGAAGGTTGAGCCGTATACCCCGTCTGCAATTGTAAAGGGGGCTTCGTAATACTCCAAGCCTTGAAGGAATGTAAAGTAGAAGCCGAGAAGGATGGTTAAAAGGAGGGATTGGATGGCTTGTTTGCGCTCTCCCTCCATAATACTGTGGTGGGCCCATGTCACCGTCACTCCAGAGGCTAGCAGAACTGCTGTGTTTAGGAGGGGGACTTCAAAAGGGTCAAGTGTTGTGACTCCTGTAGGTGGTCAGCAGCCCCCTAGTTCAGGGGTTGGAGCGAGGCTTGCGTGGTAGAAGGCCCAGAAAAAGCCAAGAAAAAAGAATACTTCTGATGTAATAAACAGGATCATTCCGTAGCGTAGGCCTTTTTGGACCAGGGCCGTGTGGTGTCCTTGGAATGTTCCTTCCCGGACAATATCTCGCCATCATTGGTACATTGTGAGGAGAAGAAGAATAGTGCCGAGGGCTATTAAGATTGTTGAGCTATAGTGGAATCAAATTGCTAAGCCGGATGTTATTAACAAGGCGGCAGCGGCCCCTGTTAGGGGCCAGGGACTGGGGTCGACCATGTGGTATGCGTGTGCTTGATGGGCCATTAGACGTTTTCTTGTAGGTATAGACTTAGTAGAAGGACAAAGACGTAAGCTTGGATTATTGCGACAGCTACTTCTAGCAGAGTCAGCAAAAATAGGACGGCTGAGGTAACGAAGGCTACTGCCGGCATAACGGATAAGAGGACATAGGCTGCTGTGGCAATAAGTTGAATTAATAGGTGGCCGGCTGTCAAATTAGCAGTGAGCCGCACGCCAAGCGCAAGGGGGCGGATGAATAGGCTCAGGGTTTCGATAATAATTAGTACTGGAATCAGAGGGGTGGGGGTGCCTTCAGGCAGTAGGTGTCCGAGAGCAATTGTTGGTTGGTTGCGGAGGCCAATAATGACTGTAGCAAGCCAGAGAGGAACGGCGAGGCCCATGTTTAGTGACAGCTGAGTTGTTGGCGTAAAGGTGTATGGGAGAAGGCCAAGCATGTTAAGGGTGATGAGAAATAGTATTAGGGACATAAAAATTAGGGCTCATTTGTGGCCCGGAGAGTTGATAGGCATAAGAAGTTGATTTGTGAATCGGCTAATAAACCAGCTTTGGAGGGTTAAAAGGCGGCTGTTCATTCAGCGGGTTGTGGGTGCTGGAAATAAAAGTCAGGGGAGCAGGAGGGCAAGGGCAATTAACGGGATACCTAGGAGAACAGGGCTTATAAATTGATCAAAGAAGCTAAGTGTCATGGTCAGGTTCAGGTTTCTGTTTTTGGTTTTTCTGTGCTTTGGGTGGTGGGCTCATTTGGGAATGTGTGGGCTATAACTTTAGGGGGAATTACGACTAGGAGAACAAATCAAGAGAAGATTAAAATAGCAAACCAAGGTGCAGGGTTTAATTGGGGCATGTCACTAAGGGTGGTTGGGGGCCACCAATCTTTAGCTTAAAAGGCTAACGCTAGGGCCCGATTTAGCTTCTTAGCGAGGCGTCTTGAAGTATTGCTAGGGATCAGGTCTCAAAGTATTCTAGGGGTACGGACTCAACGACGATGGGCATGAAGCTGTGGTTTGCCCCACAAATTTCTGAGCATTGCCCGTAGAAAATTCCTGGGCGGGACGTAATAAAGGCTGTTTGATTTAGGCGTCCTGGGACTGCATCCATTTTTACCCCGAGAGCAGGGACTGCTCAGGAGTGGAGTACGTCTTCGGCGGAAACTAGAACTCGTACTGGGGATTCAACGGGCACTACTATTCGGTGGTCTGCTTCTAATAGGCGGAAGTGTCCAGGGGCTAGGTCTTGTGTGGGGACCATATATGAGTCGAACCCTAGGTCTTCGTAATCGGTATATTCATAGCTTCAATATCACTGGTGCCCCATTGCTTTGATGGTAAGATGGGGGTCATTGATTTCGTCCATTAGGTAAAGAATTCGGAGGGAGGGGAGGGCAATTAAAATAAGAATAATCGCTGGAAGAACTGTCCAGATGATCTCGATTTCTTGGGAGTCTAAAATGTACTTGTTTGTAAGTTTAGTTGACACTATGGCAACAATAATGTATAGAACTAGAGTGCTAATTAAGAACACAATTATTAAGGCGTGGTCATGAAAGTGAAGGAGTTCCTCTATAACAGGTGAGGCTGCATCTTGAAGTCCTAATTGTGAAGGATGGGCCATTATTGGCAAGACACGCGGGATTTTAGCCCACAATTCTGCCTTGACAAAGCAGTGTAATAGCTGTTTTACTAGTATCTTATGAAGAAAGTGGCAGAGTGGTTATGTGTTTGGCTTGAAACCAATTAATGGGGGTTCAATTCCCTCCTTTCTCGTATTAGTTTTCTTGGACTTGGACGAAAGCGGGCTCTTCAAATGTGTGGTAGGGGGGAGGGCAGCCGTGAAGTCATTCAACGTTTGTTGAAGCCAGCTCTACCGACAGGACTTCTCGTTTAGCTGCAAATGCCTCTCAGATAATGAAAAGGAACATGATAACAGCAACAAGAGAGATGAGAGAGCCAATAGAGGACACTGTATTTCAGAGGGTGTAGGCATCGGGGTAGTCTGAGTATCGTCGAGGCATACCTGCAAGGCCAAGGAAGTGCTGTGGGAAGAACGTCAGATTTACCCCTGCAAATATTACTCCGAAGTGAATCTTAGTCCAGGTGTCGTGAAGGGTGTAGCCTGAGAACAGTGGGAATCAGTGCACGAATGCAGCGACAATGGCGAAGACAGCCCCCATTGATAATACGTAGTGGAAGTGGGCAACTACGTAGTATGTGTCGTGAAGAACAATGTCAAGAGAAGAGTTGGCTAAAACAATTCCAGTGAGGCCTCCTACTGTAAATAAGAAAATGAAGCCGAGGGCCCAAAGTAGGGGGGTCTCTCATTTGATTGCTCCTCCGTGGAGGGTGGCCAGCCAGCTAAAGACTTTTACACCTGTTGGGATGGCGATAATTATAGTGGCGGAAGTAAAGTATGCTCGTGTGTCGACGTCCATCCCTACTGTAAATATGTGGTGAGCCCATACGATAAACCCGAGCAGGCCGATCGCCATTATTGCTCACACCATGCCCATGTAGCCGAAAGGTTCTTTTTTACCCGAGTAGTAAGCTACAATGTGTGAGATTATTCCGAACCCAGGGAGAATTAAAATGTAGACTTCAGGGTGCCCGAAGAATCAGAATAGGTGTTGATACAGGATCGGGTCCCCTCCGCCGGCCGGGTCAAAGAAGGTGGTGTTTAGGTTACGGTCAGTCAGCAGCATTGTGATCCCGGCAGCAAGGACGGGCAGGGAAAGAAGAAGAAGAACGGCTGTAATTAGGACGGCCCAGACAAATAAAGGCGTTTGGTATTGGGAGATGGCAGGAGGCTTCATGTTGACAATAGTTGTAATGAAGTTAATTGCACCAAGAATTGAAGAGATCCCTGCCAGGTGGAGTGAGAAAATTGTTAGGTCTACGGATGCCCCTGCGTGTGCAAGGTTTCCTGATAGTGGGGGGTAGACGGTTCACCCGGTTCCGGCCCCAGCTTCAACCCCTGAAGAAGCAAGGAGCAGAAGGAAGGAGGGAGGGAGCAATCAGAAGCTCATGTTATTTATTCGAGGGAACGCCATATCAGGGGCGCCGATCATTAGGGGGATAAGTCAGTTTCCAAAGCCGCCAATTATGATTGGCATTACTATAAAGAAGATCATTACGAAAGCGTGAGCCGTCACAATTACGTTATAAATCTGGTCGTCTCCAAGGAGAGCGCCGGGTTGGCTTAGTTCTGCTCGAATTAGTAGGCTTAAAGCGGTGCCCACTATTCCAGCTCAGGCACCAAAAATTATGTAAAGGGTGCCGATGTCTTTGTGATTGGTTGAAAAGAGTCAACGGGTGGTTGCCACGGGTATGATGGCTGAGGGTTAAGCGGTGGATTGTAGCCCCATGTACAGAGGTTCAAGTCCTCTTCGTACCAGCTCTGAGGTGTTTTACATATTAGATTGCAAATCTAAAGATGCAGGTTAGTCCCCTGCCGGGGCTTTCTCCCGCCTATTGTCTGCTATTGCTAGGCGGGAGAAAGTAGACGGATGCTCGCTGGTTTGAGCGCTTAGCTGTTAACTAAGATCTTGTAGGATCGAGGCCTGCCTGTCTAGGAAGGCTTTAGCTTAATTAAAGTACCTGTTTTGCATACAGGAGATGTGGGGTAATGTCCCGCAAGTCTTACAGAGGCTGAGAGATTTTCACTCCCACTGAGGGCTTTGAAGGCCCTAGGTCTGGATTAGCCTAAGTCTCTAGAGGGTGAGTAAAGCAATAACTCCTGGTGCTAGGGGGAGGAGGCAGGTTGCCGTCACTGAGGTGAGGGCCAGGGGGAGTGTTAGTTGCGTTGAGTGGGTCCGCCAAGGGGCTGTAGCTGTTGTTGTGTTGGGGAACATGGTGAGGGCGGCTGCATAGGTAACGCGGAGGTAAAAGTACAGACTTAGGAGGGCGCTTAACGCAGCTAGGGTTGCAGTAACAGCAAGCCCCTGCTTCGAGAGTTCTAGAATAATTATTCACTTAGGCATGAAGCCGGTGAGGGGAGGGAGCCCCCCGAGGGAAAGGAGTATCAAGGAGATTATTGCGGCCAATGCTGGGGTTTTGGCCCACGAAAAGGCCAGTGAATTAATGTTCGTTGAGTTGCTAAGTTTGAATGCAAGGAAAGCGGCGGCGGTTATAACAAAATATGTAATTAAGGCCAGGAATGTAAGAGAGGGGGCAAACTGAAGGACTAAAATTATTCACCCGAGGTGGGCGATAGAGGAGTACGCCAGAATCTTTCGGAGTTGTGTTTGATTGAGGCCGCCTCAGCCGCCCACTAGCGTAGAGGTGAGCCCTAGAAAGATAAGGAGGTTCGGGTTAGTTGGCTGTATTTGGAGGAGAAGGGCGAAAGGGGCTAGTTTTTGTCACGTGGACATTAATAGTCCGGTGGTAAGGCTTAATCCTTGGAGGACTTCTGGTATTCAGGTGTGCAGGGGGGCGAGGCCAATTTTTAGGGCTAAAGCAATAGTAATGATTGCGTTTGGGAGGGGGTGGGATATCTGGGCGATGTCCCATTGTCCTTCTATTCAGGCGTTGGTCACGGCTGCAAACATGAGCGTGGCGGCAGCGGTAGCCTGCGCTAAGAAGTATTTGGTTGTAGCTTCGATAGCCCGGGGGTGGTGATGTTGGGCTATGAGCGGGATGATGGCAAGGGTGTTGATTTCAAGGCCCATTCAGGCAAGGAGTCAGTGTGAGCTCATGAATGTGAGAGTAGTGCCTAAACCTAAGCTTAATAATAGGGTAGTTAAGATGTAAGGGTTCATTAGCAAAGGAAGGGCTTTAACCAACATGTTTGGGGTATGGGCCCAAAAGCTTTTTTAGCTGACTTTACTAGTAAGTGGTGTAGTGGAAGCACAGAGAGTTTTGATCTCTCCAGGTAGGGTTCGAACCCCTTCTTTCTAAGGAGTTGGGGGGACTTTAACCCCCGTGTTACACTCTATCAAAGTGGCCCTTAAACTTCAGGCACAACTCCTGAGTTACAGTTGGGGGGGAAGACCTGCAAAGGAAATTGGGAGTGCCAGGTGCCAGATGACCAGGGCCAGGGTTAGCGGGAGGAAGTTTTTTCAGACAAGGTGCATTAGCTGGTCATACCGGAACCGGGGGTAGGAGGCGCGGACCCACAAGAAGAGAACCGACAGAAGGGCTGCTTTTGTCATTAAGTTGATGGAGGTTAGTTCTGGGATCGTCGGGATGTGGGAGGCTCCCAGGAATAAAAGAGTTGAAAGGGTATTTATGAGAAGGATATTGGCGTACTCGGCGAGGAAGAAGAGGGCAAAAGGGCCCCCTGCATACTCCACGTTAAAGCCCGAGACTAGTTCTGACTCCCCCTCCGTTAGGTCGAAGGGGGCTCGGTTGGTCTCTGCAAGGGTTGAAATATACCATATAGCTGCCATAGGCCAGGCAGGGACGACGAGTCAGATGTTCTCTTGAGCTACATTAAATGTTTGTAGCGTGAAGCCCCCGGTTAAGATAACTATGCAGAGGAGGATAAGTCCGAGGCTTACTTCATAGGAGATCGTTTGGGCAACGGCTCGCAGTGCCCCAATTAATGCATATTTTGAATTTGATGCTCAGCCGGACCCTAAAATTGAATAGACCGCAAGGCTGGAAAGTGCGAGGAGGAACAGAATGGTCAGGTTTAAGTCTAGTACGGGGTATGGTATGGGGATTGGTGCTCAGAGGGTGAGGGCAAGGGTGAGTGCGAGCATGGGGGTGAGAAGAAACAGGACTGGGGAGGCAGTTGATGGCCGCACTGGCTCTTTAATAAAGAGTTTTACACCATCCGCGATTGGCTGAAGAAGGCCGTAAGGCCCTACAATGTTAGGGCCTTTTCGTAGCTGTATATAGCCGAGCACCTTTCGCTCAAGGAGAGTGAGGAAGGCGACGGCTAGGAGGACAGGAACAATAAAGGCCAGGGGGTTAATAATGTGGGTAATCAGTGTAGAGATCATAATTAAAGAGAGGACTTGAACCTCTGTGGAAAGGGCTTAGGCCTTTTGCAATGTCCGGGCTCTGCCACTTTAATATGCCATGCTCTACGGCTGGGGGTTGTACCCTCTTATTTACTTGAGTAGAGGTCAGTAAGTGAGGGGGAGGCTTGTCTGAAACAGGGGCCTCATTTTTTTGGTCCTTTCGTACTGAAATAAATTACGTCATAGATAGAAACCGACCTGGATTACTCCGGTCTGAACTCAGATCACGTAGGATTTTAATCGTTGAACAAACGAACCCTTAATAGCGGCTGCACCATTAGGATATCCTGATCCAACATCGAGGTCGTAAACCCCCTTGTCGATATGGGCTCTATAAGGGGATTGCGCTGTTATCCCTAGGGTAACTCGGTTCGTTGATCGGCCAGGGCCGGATCAGTAAGGTCAGAAGTTCTGTTAGTTAGAGCGGGAGCTCTTTTTTCTAGGGCCCAGTGGCCCCAGTCCACATGGGGGTTTTTTGTTTCCCCGCGGTCGCCCCAACCAAAGGCAATTAAACTGTTTTCACAAAGTTATATTCTTTTGTAAGAGGTTTTTTACATGATCAGTTTTAGTGCCTAAAGCTCCATAGGGTCTTCTCGTCTTATGTTTACATCCCCGCCTCTGCACGGGGAGGTCAATTTCATTAACTTGAGAAAGGAGACAGTTAAGCCCTCGTTATGCCATTCATACGGGTCCCCATTTAAGAGACAAGTGATTGCGCTACCTTCGCACGGTTAAGATACCGCGGCCGTTAAACTTAGAGTCACAGGGCAGGCGGGACCTCTTATATATTGAATGCAAGAGGCGATGTTTTTGGTAAACAGGCGAGGCTTGTGTTTGCCGAGTTCCTTCTTTCTCTTTTAGTTTTTCCTTGGGGGCACGCCAGTGTGGGGTTAAAGGTAATTACTTGAGTGTTTTTCTTGGGATCTAAAATGTTTTCAATGCCCTCTGTGGTTGGGGCCTTTAATTTTCGGCGGGGGTTCGTTCCGATGTACACTTGTGCTTGGAGAAAGTCTTTTCTTTCTTATTACTCATATTAGCATAATCAGTCCTATGGGTGCATAGGACGGCCTGGTAGTATTAGGGGATTCAGAGGTGTTATCAGGATTAGTGGGGGTTTTCGTGTCTGAGCTTTAACGCTTTCTATCAGGGTGGCTGCTTTTAGGCCCACCAGAACACGGTGCCTTGATTTATTATGATCTTAATCCTCCTGGTAAAGTTGTGTCTTGTGTTAGAGGAGCTGTACCTCCTCCAACTAACTCCTTTGCATATCTTCTGGTCAGTTGGGTATAACTTCGTTTGACTAAAGAAGGCAGAGGGCTGAACTTCTATCCAATTCTCAGGCAACCAGCTATAACTAAGTTCGGTAGGTCTGTCACCTCTACTCGAAGATCTTCCCACTCTTTTGCCACAGAGATGGGTGCGCCCTGTTAATAGGCTGTCTTGGAGTAGCTCACTTAGTTTCGGGAAACTAAACTAAAATTCTTTTTGCTTAGGCTTTACTAGCTAAATCATGATGCAAAAGGTACGAGGAAAAATCTCTGCTTTATATGGCTTCACTGGGTTGTTTCATTTCTCTTTCAGCATTCCCTTGCGGTACTTTTTCTATCGCTCAAATGTCTTTTTCTATCTCCTATACTAAAGAGGAAAAATGGTTTGTTTATTCTTTATGGGTGTCTTAGGGTTTATGATGTTTAGTTGTTGTTCTTGGTTGTTTAGGCTAGCTATTGGGCTTCAGGGCAATCCGACTTGCACGGATGACTTCTCAGTGTAAGGGAGATGCTTTTCTTTCTTAGCTATGCTCTGATTTATCCAAGTGCACTTTCCAGTACACTTACCATGTTACGACTTGCCTCCCCTTTGCAGTTTAAAGGTTTTATTTAAAAATGTGTAAGGAGCTTGGGGAGAGTGACGGGCGGTGTGTGCGCGCTTCAGGGCCAGTTTCAGAGGGACACTCTATTTCCTTCTTACTACTAAATCCTCCTTCAGATACGTCTTTCAGTTTATCATTCGTGTTCTCTAGCATAGAGAATGTAGCCCATTTCTTCCCTTTTCGTACGCTACACCTCGACCTGACGTTTTGGGCTGTGCCAATTTTGCTTATTAATAGTCCTTCACAGGATAAGCTGACGACGGTGGTATATAGGCGGGTAGAACAAGAAAAGGTGAGGTTTAACGGGGGTTATCGGTTCTAGAACAGGCTCCTCTAGGTGGATCTAAAGCACCGCCAAGTCCTTTGGGTTTTAAGCTTATGCTCGTAGTTCCCAGGCGGATAGAAATGTAATTAGCTATCAATGTTTAGGGCTAGGCATAGTGGGGTATCTAATCCCAGTTTGTGCCTTAGCTTTCGTGGGTTCAGAAATTGTAAAGCCACCTTCGTTGTTGTGCTTCTAGCTCTCGTGTGCGTATAACAGCTTTGAAAGCATTCGGCTTTAATCATGTTGATGCTCCTAACCACGCTTTACGCCGGTGTCTGTCAGCTTGGGCCTCTCGTATAACCGCGGTGGCTGGCACGAGTTTTACCGGCCCTCTTAACCTTGGCTAAGTCAAGTTTTCACTTATGGCTTAATGTTTATCACTGCTGAGGTCCCTTGAGGGCGTGGCTAAGCAAGGTGTCTTGGGCTAAATATTATTTGTGCCTGATACCGGCTCCTTGTTTCCGGGTCGGGAAACTGTGGGGCATTCTCACGGGGGTGCGGATACTTGCATGTGTAAGTTAGGTTAGAGTTGATAGAAAAGTCAGGACCAAGCCTTTGTGCTTTCGGGGCTTTCTAGGGCCCATCTTAACATCTTCAGTGTTATGCTTTACTTAAGCTACGATAGC